GATATTACATATTCGAATTTGAGAAAAAGAAAAAGATTCGGTATTTGGGAGACAAAGACAAAAAAATCAGATAGAATCCATTTTTTTTAGCACCTAACTGCCTTAGGGATTTCGTTGTTCAAAAAAAACAAAAGAGAATTTCCATTCAATGCATCACGTAGGATAATTTTAGGATAATTCCCTATCAACAACATATCTAAATAATAGATTATGTTCTGGGGGTTATTCTGGGGTTTACATATACTCATATGTTTTGTTATAATTGAAATTGAGAAAGATTTATTGATTGAAAAAATCAATACTGATTGGTTCTGTTTCAATTTGGATTTTCTTATGTCATTAGGAAAACACAATTTGAAATTCAAATCCCAGAATCGTTCATGAATTCGAAGCAAGGAGTCAATAGTTAATGGTTCAAATTTTTCCACAATGCTATAAAAAAACTCTCTCGCCTTTCTATTGAGAAATCAAATGTGTATTTTCAGATACTATACAATCAATCGAAGGGGTGGATCAAATCCAACTAAAAGGGGGTTTTTCTTTTAGGAAAGAAAAGGATTAAGGAAAACAGAAGTCAAAATGCAAGTACCATAAAAATTCAGTAATCCGGGAAAATTTGCATCTATTTTGCATCATTTTGGCGGCATGGCCGAGTGGTAAGGCGGGGGACTGCAAATCCTTTTTCCCCAGTTCAAATCCGGGTGTCGCCTGATCACCAAAAAACTCGAAATCTCTTCTTCTTTTTTGTTCTGCTGACTAATCGATTTATTGGATTGGTTTCTCAATAGTGTTCGGCCAGAACCCCCTTTTGACTCTGCGCCATTGATTCCACTATTATTAGTGAGGAATAATGGAATAATTCCTTCGTATTTATAGAGATAGGGGACATAATGCACATGGATATAGTAAGTCTCGCATGGGCTGCTTTAATGGTAGTCTTTTCATTTTCCCTTTCGCTCGTAGTGTGGGGAAGAAGTGGGCTCTAGAAGTACTACTGGTTAAGTTTAGGAATCAAACCGTATCTATTTAAAATCAAAATCTCTGAATTTGGAATCCCATTGGAATCCAGTGGAGTAATCTATGATATGAATCATACTCTTTCAATCAAAGAGACATTTCATTGCTTCCCGTCTTTGTTTTTCGAAAAGAAAGGGATTCAGATGATTGGAAATTTATTCCAACCTAAAATTCTTCCGAAATTTTCTATTTGTTAAGTGTATTCCCCTTCCTTTTTAGTAAAAATAAAGGAATTAGAATCCTAAGATAAGAGATAAGAATTATTTCAGATTGATCGGAACAAATAGATGTAGCAAATTGGGTGTTTCAATTCCATACAATATATGGAATTAATATACACATATATGAAGAGGAAACTTAAGCCTTTCTAGATTACAACTTTATAGACTCAGTTTATAGACAAAGAGATAGATAGTATGGTAGAAAGATGAATCTTTCTACCATACTATCTATCTCTTAGAAAACTTCCGATTGATTATAGCGCGCTCATTTCATTTAAGTTAAGACGTGAAATTGGAATCCTTTTCGTTTGACGTCGTCAATTTTTGATAAGAACTCAGAAGGAAAGTTTCATTCAAATTCATTTGAAAATTCAATTGAATTAATCATTTTGACTGACTGTTTTTACGTAAATGATAAGTAGAAAGGCGGTAGGAACTAGAATGAATAGTGCAGTAGCAATAAATGCAAGAATATTTACTTCCATAATCTCATCGGTTTTTTACTTCGCAATAACTCGGGATTTAATCCCCTAGAGATGATAAATCTTTCGTCTGTAAATTCAATGAATGAATTACCTCTCGATGATCTTGAATCGGATCAATATCATGAATAACAATATCTGATTTATCAAATCAACCCGTCGTCAAGACTTGAATAGTATAACATAGGAAGTTCTTTTATCCATACCGAATCAAAGTTTTGATTCCTGACTCAATCAATCCAAAATTCCTTTATTTATAATCCGCTTCCTTGTTTTTTTTCTATAACCTACCTTGTGTGTTCCTTGGACAATCATTTGATGAAGGATCGTCAGATTGCCCTTCTGCCTCGATTAATTACATAGTTCAAAACCTAAACAAACAATAAAAGCGAAATGGAAAAAATAGGAAAGAAAAAAGAAATAAAGAATCCTTTTTGCTTTGGGAATGAAAGTATGTCCCTCGACACCTTTTACTAGTTCATAGAAAGGTAAAAAGAAATTGGTGTATTTATTGGACCCGTCGGGACTGGCGGGGCTCGAACCCGCAGCTTCCGCCTTGACAGGGCGGTGCTCTAACCGATTGAACTACAATCCCGGGGAAAGAAGGGATCTAGCAGAAAATTTGATTCTTTTTTATCTTCGTATGGAGTCTTTCTGAAGGACAGGGGGGTTTATACCATCTCATGGCGGATTGGCGGATTATTGGGCCGAGCTGGATTTGAACCAGCGTAGACATATTGCCAACGAATTTACAGTCCGTCCCCATTAACCGCTCGGGCA